TAATTCTTCCATTTACATTTCTACTTGAGCCAGAGGCAGGAGGTTTTTCTTGGTTTATCAAATGATATATACATAGTGCAATATGGTCAGAACAGGGTATTATGTATTGTATTATGTATATAGTATAGTAAGAAAAAAATATATACCCCGGAAAAGAAAGAGGGAGTCCAATCAACAGATCTTTTTACCTTCCTTTTCTATCCAATTGGTTTATGTTCGTTATAATTACAACAGGAGAAAAAATCCTTTATTTTTGCAACCCAATCGCTCTTTTGACTTTGGAATAAATTCTCTTTATCAATATACTGTTTCTTCTACACATCCGTCTACAATCCATAATAAAGAATAATTAGGATTCTGAAAAAAAAAAAGAAAAAATCAATGGTTCACTCACAGGAGAACCCACTCTTTCCCGCATTAGGCACTAATTCATTTTTAACGTCTAATTAGATCGGGTAATCATTCCAATTAAGAACATAAGCTCGTTGCTTTTTATTTTACCAGAATTGGAGCCATAGAGCTCTATCCATTTATTCACTAGACCCAACTGTAAATGTGAATTTCTTTTGTCCCCTTCCAAAAATCAAAACAATCTTTTGGAACTGTAATGATCCGGTAAGGATAAACTCAAAGTTCTACTTTAACTTTGACTTTCATTTCAAATTAAATAAATTAATAAAATCAATTTATTATTTTATTAGATTTTCTATTTTATTACGACATGCTGTTTTTTCCATTCATTACCCTTGAGGATCAGTCGTGGTCCTATAGACTATACCAATAGTCTGGACGAATTTGTTGCTTCATCCAAATGTGTAAAAGATCATAGTCGCACTTAAAAGCCGAGTACTCTACCGTTGAGTTAGCAACCCGGATAAATAGGATATGTAGATACGATCAAAATATAAAAATCAATTGAATTGCACTGCACGACCCTATCAAAACATTGAACTAGCAACACATCGAAAAGAAAGATTTTCTGATCAATTAGAAACACAAAATACCAAAGTTAGCAGATCGGATTAAAAATATTCCTAATCGAAATGTAAAAATTATGGCAGACCACCCATTTTTTATCAAATTCTTTTTTGATTTTCCCTAAGAAAATACATCCTGTATGAGAGTAAATGCAGCAAGGCAAACCCATCATTTGAGTGAAGGAAACAAAAAAATCAATATGGGGTGGGGATAAACAGCCCTATTTATCTATGATCGAATTATATTTGTTCGATACACCATTGTCAATATAAAAGCAATGTTGAGAAAGTAAATCAAGTAAATAAAATAAAGACTTGTGTTGGATTGGCACAACATAAATAAGAAATTGGAATGGAAAAAATTAAGGAAAAGGTAAATAAAAAATCCCCGGTTTATTCAATCAATAAAAGTACGATAAGCAAGCTTAACCCCTTGTTTGTTGTTAAATTAAATTCCCCCACCAAAATATGAATAAAGCAAGAAAAAGGAAAATGGTGTGTAAATAGAAATAATTACACAAGGATAGATACTAGTTACCCTTCCCTACTTTATTTTATTTATTTAATAATTTTGTTTTTTCCTTTAATTAACTCAAAGTTCTTTCTTTAAAGAATTCTGCCTTCTTTAAAATATCATAAACAGTTCCTGTAGGTTGAGCACCTTTTTCAAGGAAATATAGAATAGCAGGAACATTTAAATAAGTTTGATTCTTTATCGGATTGTAAAAACCTACTTTTCGAAGATCTCTTCCTTCTCTTCGGAATCGAACATCAATTGCAACGATTCGATAGATGGCTCATTGGGATAGATGTAAATAAACAATGCCCCCCCTAGAAACGTATAGGAGGTTTTTTCCTCATACGGCTCGAGAAAAATGATTCCAATTTCTGTATATAATAGCAAGTGGATCCATAAAATCATGAATTTTACTATAATTTGAATTGAGTACTTTTTTCTTCTTCCTTACAGAAAAAGGAAGAAATCTCATTCATACTCATAACTCAAGTTGGGTAATTCTGACAAGAGAATCCTTAGACATTTATTGAGCCGTCTCTAAACTCTTTTGTTTGTCTCATTTCGAATCCATTTTTATTCCTCAGTCTGATCCAATTGTTGAGACAATTGAAAATAGTGTTTCCTTGTTTCGGAATCCTTTATCCTTGCTTTGTGAAATCATTGGGTTTAGACATTACCTCGGGGATCCTTATTCCTTTCAAAATGGCAGCAACATACCTTTTTTTGTTATTTCTTTCTATATAAATAGAATACGAATGATTGATTCCCTTGTGATACACTTTTCATCGAAATAGTTTTACCAATTTCGGAAAATTTGACTTTTCAAACTTGTTCTGAATTTGAACCTTTCGATTTAGAATTTATATATAGTGAGGATATACTTACAGAGTTGGTCTAACTTATTGATTTTCACTAACCCTAGATTCTTTCCCTTGAAAAATGAATCAATCCTTTCTTCTCGAGCTTCATCATGTACTATTTACTTATAACCCAACACAAATTAGGTTCCGGGCAGAACAGAACAAACTATGTCGAGCCAAGAGCATCTTCATTACTATAGAAGATGGCGGATGTAAAAATCCACAGCCAACCATGTCCTTCAAGTCGCACGTTGCTTTCTACCACATCGTTTCAAACGAAGTTTTACCATAACATTCCTCTAATTGAAATTTCAAAGCGGTATGGAATTGATTCAATATAAAATCATGAATAGTCATTGGTTCAACCGGTATATAATATTTCTATCTATGGATAAATAAGTATTTATCCGGATAAGGGTCAGCAAGGATCAAATTTATTTAATTTAACCCCATATTCTATCATATGAATTGAATGAAAATAAAGATATTCAATTTTACCCACATTTGACACTTGATTCCGTTTGTGAGAAACCAAACGAATTCTCAGATATGATTCTTAGAACCATTCTGAAAATTAATAAGAAAAGATTTTTCCCTTTAACAAATTATTGTTTCATGTGGAATGCAGTGTGATCCCATCTTTCGTTTCATGAAAAACGATCTGGGACGGAAGGATTCGAACCTCCGAATAACGGGACCAAAACCCGCTGCCTTACCGCTTGGCCACGCCCCATTTTGATTTCTATTCGAAATTAATCAACACTAATATTGGTATTGGTTATTCGTCAATCCCAACCCAAATACACAAAAACATATGGGATATTTTGTTGCTAGGATTCAAGACATGTAGATATAGAATCAAAAAAATTCATTGATCATTACATAGAATTCAATTAAGATATTGTATGAAAGTTGAATTCCTTATATTCTCATTTTAGAATGATAATGGGGGGAGGGATTTTTTATTTGGGAAAGTCCGAACCGAAGAAAAAGAAGGATTTCTTGATCTGCCTTTTTCATTTTTCCTTATAAAAATAACTCAAAATTATCTAATCCACAAGAACGAAATGCTTGTTATGCTTAATATCTTTAGTTTAATTGGTATCTGTCTTAATTCTGTCCTTTATTCGAGTAGTTTTTTCTTCGCCAAATTGCCCGAAGCTTATGCCATTTTCAATCCAATCATAGATGTTATGCCTGTCATACCTGTACTCTTTTTTCTCTTAGCCTTTGTTTGGCAAGCCACTGTAAGTTTTCGATGAAATCTTTAATACTCTGCTAAATTGATGATGTATTCGATAAAAAAATTCTAAAAATTGATAAGATCAGATAAGTCTTACATTACGAACCCTCGATTCAAAAATCGAAATTCTTGTATATTGAATGAATAACCGCAGCGATGAATTTGGATCAGCCTTTTCCCCGTTCTCACCTTCCGGTGAGTATGGACTATTAGGTACTCCACAATACCTAATTATTGATATGACAAGAAATTTCGGGTAACGAATGAATCAAAATCTTATTACAAATAAATTCGTCTTATTTTTCATTTTTTGGGGTGTCAAAACAAAAAAAAATGATATATGTGGTAAAAAATAGGCAATCTATTCCCCTTTTTCAAAAAAAAATGATCTTGGAGATTGTGTAATGCTTACTCTCAAACTCTTTGTTTACACAGTAGTGATATTCTTTGTTTCCCTTTTTATCTTTGGATTCTTATCTAATGATCCAGGACGCAATCCTGGACGTGAGGAATAAAAAATTTCTAGTTTTTTTGCTTTTTTCGAAATTAATTCTTAATAATCTTATTTGTTTCATACATTTAACTATGATAAAATCAAGGGATGAGAATCTTTTCGAATTCGAAAATACCAAGTGATCAGAGAAAGCGGAAAGAGAGGGATTCGAACCCTCGGTACAAATAATTCGTACAACGGATTAGCAATCCGCCGCTTTAGTCCACTCAGCCATCTCTCCTAATTCCAAATTGAAAATTTGTTATGTGATGTAACACGTGAAATAAAGATTGATAAAAATCCACCTTCTTCTCTTTATTTTCTTTTTTCATTTGATTTTTTTTTTATTTAATCTTATTTAACTTTTCCAAATTATTATTATTTATTTTATTATATTATTCTATTTTAATAAAAAAAAATATTATTTTATTATATTATTAAATATTATTTTATTATATTATTAAAATAGAAATTCGAAATATTCTAAAATATTCTAATAAATAATAGAAATTTTTTAAATAGCTATTAAAATTTAAACTAAGAAAAATAAGAAAAAAATAGAAAAAAGCAATTGATCAGGAATTCAATATAGATAATGACTCAAAACGGATCTCCTCAATAGAAAGAATATCTTAGTTCTTTGATTTTATATGAAAGGTTTATTTTCCCGGCCTGATCTGCTTAAGTACTGGCCGGGACATTTCTTCTTTTTTCCATTGATTATTCTTTTTTTTTCTTTTTCTCAGTTTATTACTTAATTTCTTACTGTTGTCAAGTAAGGAATAAAAAAAGACATATGATAACATATTATATATATATAAATACATTAAACAATATTAAATTACATTTAACAATTTGAAACATTCAAAATATTTCTATTCTAATAGAATAGAACTCAATATAACTCATT